ATCTGATTCAACCCGGGTAGTGTAGACATTCCCTCATTTCCACCACCAAGCATTTTCAATTTCCCCATTTATTTATTTTATAGAAAATATCCCACGATTTGCTGTCATTCTTCATCGAATCACATGAATAGATTTAGCAATAATGGAACTTCTGTTCTTTTTACTGAATCACATGAAATTTTACCTAACTCCGTGTATGAAATACCTATTATGAAAAGAGGAATAAATAAAATAAAATTTTATATGAAAATTGGAATTTGCAACAAAACAAACAGGTAGAATCTAAATTATAATATAAGATAAATATAAACGAATTGAAAAATTCTACCTAGAACTTCGGTTTTTTTTTTTAGGAATATAAAAACAACAAATGGATTCCTTTTCTACCATTATTATGATATTACATATTTCAATTCGATTGGATACCAGAAAAAAAATGAATTCGGTATTTGCTCTGCTCGATGAGATAAAGATCTAATAATCAGAAACAATATAGAATAGAATGGATTTTTTTAGCACTTAACCTTTTCAATTATTCAAAAAAGAATTCGAATTCGCAGAGAAGAGAGATATTTGTACCCATTTTTTTTTTTTTAGAATTTGAGAATACGATTGGAGTGCATAAGTAATAAGGCTTGTATTTTTTAAACATGCGCAGATCTAACTCCACTATATATATCTATATAAATAACTATATGTCTCTTACTTTATTGTAGTCCTATTCGTTCGGGACAGCACATGCCGTGTTAATTTTTTATTTTCTATTCAATCTATTTAATGAAAAATTGTAAAAAAAAAAAGGAAGCACGAGAATTTCTTCAAAATTCCCTCTCTTTCGTATAGGTATTATATTTCTTTCGTATAGGTATTATATACGGATAAGATACCCGATTAGATAATATCTGTGTAACAATTCAAATTTATGTTCTAGGGTTTACACATACTGACAGTTGCTGTTATAATGGAAATGTAGAAGGATTTTTTTTCAATAAAAAAAGCAATATTGATTGGTTATGTATCAATTTCGATTTTCTTATCTCATTAAGAAAAAACCATTTTAGATTCAAATTCAAGAATCGTTTAGCAATTAATAGTTAACGGTTGCGATTTGTCCCGAAATTTTTGCTTTTGTGACTGAAGGTGTACGTTTGTTTTTTCAATAGAAAAGGGCGGAGGAGCTCTTTGAAGAATGGAATGGGATTAAAGAAAACGGAATTTAAGATACAAACACATAAAATAAAAAAAATAAGTTTAGAACCCCCCCCTTTTTTTTTGGGGGGGGGGGTATTCTCATATATTTTTTTTATAGCGTTTTGGCGGCATGGCCGAGTGGTAAGGCGGGGGACTGCAAATCCTTTTTCCCCAGTTCAAATCCGGGTGTCGCCTGATCGACAAGAGAATTGAAATAGTGTATTCCGTTTTGTTGATAGAAAACTTTCATTTTTTCCAGCAGAAGCAAGCGGGGAAAAGGACTCTTGAGACTTTTTTGATTCTAAATTCTAAGCATCGTGAGGCTTGTTCTCTAAAATGCTGTAAATCTTTTTGTCTCGGATTCAAAGAAAGATTCTAGTAGTGAAAAGGAATCAATAAATCTTGAAATGATAGTCTTTTCATTCCACTACTAATGTAGTGTCCGTCTACTGACTGGGTCTTGAATTAGATTGGATAGGGATAGGTCGGACAAGGAATCTAATTCCATTTTTAGTTGGGGAAGGGGCGGAAGAAAAACCTTGTATACAGACTCATGTTATATGGGCGCTTCCCCATTTATTCAATATTAGTTAGATTAGTTAGATTAAATAGCTAATTGGCTTTCTTTTTTTATATTTATTTAATATAAATTTAAATAGTTTTTTTTTTAATTTAAATTCATTATTCTTATTTAAATTCTATTTCCATTAGAATATAAAATATAATCTTTCTTTTCGTCTGTCTAGTCAAAGAATTTTATAGTCAAAGAATTGAATAGGCTATCTTCTGATTGTTTTAGAGAACGAACCGGGAGACGGTAAGGATTAGATCAAATGGAAATAAGAGATGCAAATAAGAATATGAGTGTGTAAAGTAATCTGTCTTGATTCTACATTTTTTTACTTTTTACTTAATGATAATGAAATTAATTAATGGGGGGAAACAAAATAAAACATAGGTCTTATTATTCCTACCTGTTAGTAATATTCATTCCCTTACTACTTCACTACTTCACTACTTCCAAAGATGTCTCCGGATATTTTGTTTCTGCTTAATGTTTTGCCATTCTACTAGAAATCCAATTAGAACTTCTTAGATGTTCTAATTGGATTTATTGGATTGTTTTTTTTGTCAATGGTGTTAGCCCAGAATCCCTTTTTTGACTCTGTACCAGCGATTCCACTATTATTATATATTATAGTATTAGTAGTGAATAGTATTAGTAGTGAATAATACAAAAAAAATAAAAATATACAAGAAAAATTAGTGAACAATAATGAAATAATTTCTTCATATTGATAGAGATAGGAGACAAAATTGACATGGATATAGTAAGTCTTGCTTGGGCTGCTTTAATGGTAGTTTTTTCATTTTCCCTTTCCCTCGTAGTATGGGGAAGAAGTGGACTCTAAGGGTACTACTAATTGAGTTAAGGGATCAAAGTATCAATTGTTTTTTTTTTAGAACTGTAATATAATTGGGTTCTGAAATTTTTTAACTATTGAATTTAAGTATTTAATTAATACTAATTAATTGAATTCAAATATATCTGCATTTCGGAATTCTATTGTATTCTAGTAGTGTAATGTATTCTATGGATAATATAGAAATAGAAAATACTCTTTCAATCAAACAAATATTTGAATTATTCCCATGTTCGTATTTTGAAAGTCAAGGGAATACAAATAATAGGAAATTTACTCCCCGAATTCTTATTAAGATTTCTATTTCGATGAACTGGCTCTTACCAAAGTTATATATGGAAAATGAGGAATCGCGTAACCCCCCCCCCCCACTCCTACTTTTTTCTTTTTGTCCCCTCCTTTTCTTTTTTTTTTTTTTCAAAGAGAAAAGTTCTGTTATTAGTTATTAAGCGGATACACAATTTCTATAGGAAACAAAATAGACATAGGAATTGTTTAACAAGATACTGCACATAATAAGATATTGCCGTTGCTTTAGGCGAATACATATATATTAGGTATTTGCCTTACTGCTTGTTTTATTTTTTTCTTTTTTTTTTAGGTTCGAAATTGGATTGATGCTTTATTGAACTCATTTCATATCATGGTTCAAACGTTAAAAATCGGTTGGGTTTTACCACCAATCTTTTCGAAATACGAAAAAGTTTCTCATAGAACCCCCCGATCATATGTCAACTATTGAATCAATTCCTTCTTCGGAATGCTAAAAAGATTACTTTAATATGATATAATACCGGGATTGTGAAAATAATAAGAAATCTAAAAATTCGAATCGGAAGAATAAGAGTTTCTTTTTGATTATTTCAGGTTGATTGGAACCAATACAAATCAAATAGATCAAACAACGAAAAAAATGGGGACGCTATGCTATGTACATTACATATATGTAATTGATATTCTATATATATATGAAGATATATATGAATATCAAGATACATATTGGAGATTGATCCATATTAAACCTCTATTTTTCTAGAGTAAAACTTTCATATACTACAATAATAGATAGATAGTATAGTAGAAAGAAATAGATTTGATTTCTTTCTACCATACTATCCGGATTTCATAGAATTCCGCTGATTGTAGTCCGATCATTTCATTTAAGACTAAGACCCTAAATTGAAATCCTTTTTTCTTTTTTTTTTTATTCAATCATTGCATTGATAAGAATTAAGAAGTCATGTTGTTTAAGTAAAATTAGTCACTTTGACTTACCGTTTTTACGTAAATTATAAGTAAAAAAGCAGTAGGAACTAGAATGAACAGTGCAGTAGCAATAAATGCGAGAATATTTACTTCCATAATCTCTATGTTTTATTTCTCTTTAATTTTCAATAAATAATTCGGGATTTAATCCCATAGAGATGATAAATCTTTCGTCGGTAAATTCAATGGTATAAATTACATCTTAATGATATCAAATCGGATCAATATCACGAATAACAATATCTGAGCTATCAAATCAATTCATCGTCGAGAATTAAATAGTATAACATAGGAAGATCTTTTATCCATACCAAATTAAAAAATTATATTTCTGATGCAATCCAAAATTCCTTTTCCTTTTTTCTTTTTTTTTTTTTAGTTTAAGGTAAAGGTTCCGACGAAGAAATAAAAAAAAGAGGAATCCCTGTTAGGAATGAGATTTTGTTATTTTTATTCCCTTTCACACACGAAATGAATTGATGTCTTTTTTTATTGGATTTGTATCCATCGGGACTGACGGGGCTCGAACCCGCAGCTTCCGCCTTGACAGGGCGGTGCTCTGACCAATTGAACTACAATCCCAGGGAAAAAAGCGTACAGCATACATATTCTTATTCTTACGATTTCATTCAAACCATTTCCTTTTCTATTTTAGATTCGAACCGTTGTGCTGTAACTGACAGAGGCGGATTTATTTATATATTCATAATCTATATCTATTATTTATATATTGATATCTATATAGATATTATATAGATATGCATTTTATCGAGATCGACACGGATTACTCGTAATCCGTTCGTTATTGCTAAATCGATTGAAAAATGAATCAATGAAAAGAAAAAAGACTCTTTTTTCTTTATTTACTTTAATTTAATCATTTCCTTAGACTTGATACGGAAAAAAAGAAATAGCATTTGGGATGTATCATATTTTTATTCTTCCGTATCAGAACACATCGGTCATTTCCGGAGAACAACAAATGGGTTATATCATTTCATGGTGGATCGGCAAATTTAATTATTGGGCCGAGCTGGATTTGAACCAGCGTAGACATATTGCCAACGAATTTACAGTCCGTCCCCATTAACCGCTCGGGCATCGACCCAGGAAGAATAAATTGGAGTCTTTATTGATAATCCATGATCAACTTCCTTTCGTAGTACCCTACCCCCAGGGGAAGTCGAATCCCCGCTGCCTCCTTGAAAGAGAGATGTCCTGAACCACTAGACGATGGGGGCATACTTGCCCGACCGCCATTATACTACGTTCATAGTATGAACAGTTTTTTGAAATTGTCAATATAATGGAATGATATGATTCGATCAAAAGGATCTTTCCATCTTTCATAATTCCATACCATAGAATCTTTTGATTCATCATTTAGATTTCGAAATTGTTCATTCCAATCATCTATAATTAAAAAAAAAAAAAATAGAAAAAAAAGATAAGTAACGGGAAAGAAAGCAAAAGAAAGATAGGATCCTCTCAGGGAATGATTGGTTTGCTGGAAAGGGCGAGGTGTTAAAATTTCATTTCTTTCACTTTCATTCATTGTTAAGATTCGGTAGGTATATTTTTATCTCACACTAAGCCGGGAAATAAGAAAACGAGAATCAATCTGGAAATCGGGTAGATAGTGATCAACAAGTTATTGAAAATAGTTTTTTCAATAAGAATTTGGTTGAGGGACAGGACAAATTGAATCCATTTATCAATCATTCGATGAAATATTTGAATTGGTGGGTACGTGTATCAATGAAATGAATTTCGTGTTATGATGAGGATGACTTCTATTCGAATCGGTTTTGAAATAATTCATTCCATTGATATTGATCAAATCCAATCTCAATAAACTATTTTTTTAACTATACTCTATTCACTAGGTAAATCCAATTTCTTGTTCCTTAATGAGTCGCTATAAAATCTATCTATGTACATATATCCTAATCCTATCTTATCTATATAATATAAGTATATGCAGTAACAAATATATATACTAGACTCCTATTGGCTAGTTTCTTATTCAGGAATTGAATCAAAAGGGGCCCTTTTAACTCAGTGGTAGAGTAACGCCATGGTAAGGCGTAAGTCATCGGTTCAAATCCGATAAGGGGCTTTTTTTTTACTTCTTTTTTCCGAAAACGCCAGCAGTAGTATTCATATTTGAAGGAAGAATAGAGATAGTGTTGATATTTTATATTTGTAATACAATAAAATATATATAAACATATATAAACTAAGGAATCGTAGAATTTCATTATAAAATGGAATTATGAATTCTAATAAGTTATCGTTATCATTCTAATGAATTCGAATATAGTAAATAAAGTCATTATAGTTAGAAAGTGCAACAGAACATTATTATCATTATTTTTTCTTTTTTTTTAATGAATAATGATATCTCAATGAATAATGATATCTCCTTTAATTGTTAGATATTCCTATTTTTTTTTATTCCAATCAAAAAAAAATGGGAAAGATTTTAAAAAAAGTAAGTGGACCTAACCCATTGAATCATAACTATATCTACTATTCTGATATTCAAATTCAATAGAGATGAAATTCGAACAGTAGATCGTTTTTTATTTACTTCTTTGGTTTGGACTTCGTAAGAATCTAATCTGTCGATATTTCCTATGAAATCTTCTTTTCTTGTTCCTAGAAGTTCTATAGGAACAAATTGCTATTCCCTTCCTCCACGCGGAAGGGCTTATTCCAAGTTCCAACATACAATTTTATTTTTAACATCTTTTTTTTTTTCTATTTCCGAACACAAGAAAAGATCCATTTTCATTTGTATTATTTCTATAAGATATGATATATCTTTAGAAAAAAAAAATCCATCAAATCATGGCTTCGCGTATCCAAAATTTTCTTTTCATATCGATGCATACGCATACGATATTTTTCCGGCAATTAATGGATGCGAGAAAGAGACTTTCAATTACAGTCTCTTATTATTAAAAAAATTCAATAGAATATTTTAAAATCTGACAGATAGCTAAAAAGAAAAAAGTAAATAAAAAAAAAGATTCCAATTTCTTACCTCGATCTGCAAAAAAGTATACTTTGGAGTTTTTTTTTTAATCGGAAAGAAAGTAAAATAGAACAAAGAAGACAATAAAAGAAAAAAATGTAAAATAGAAAGTAATAAAATATATGATCCTGTCGTACTTTCCTAGACATAGAAATTCTAAGAATATATAAAACTATTCATTTTTATTTCACGAACAATATTCAAGAATAATATTCTTGGAGGAAAGGAGTATGTCTGGGGATCCGCTGGTAGCGAGAGCGAGAAAAGGGATCGTTTGTTTCTTGAACAGTTCTTTCAAAAATTTATCTATCGGATTTATGAGTCATAAGACAATTCATGATTTATGGCTTAGGGGATTTTTAAGAATAGAAAGCAAGAACCGAATGGAGTTCATGGATTTGACCTAGGTATCAATAGACCCATAAATTATTTTTTCGAAACCCATTAGAAAAGAAGGGGCAGTCTACGAGAAAAAAAATCATATTCATATATATATATATAAATGTATATATAAATGATAAAAGCCTCGAAGGTCCCATCCCTGAAAATGCTATGAGGTGTTTGGAAATGGTTGAAGTA